TTCTTTATGAACCAGCGTTTATATATAGATGTAGGAGGATTTGTTTGGGAAGCAATAAGCCCCCTTGACATCTCCTCATCTGCAAAGAATTCTCGACGTGAAAACACAGAGACAAAGGGCTGATCTTTGAATAGGGAAAGGAATGGATCCGCAGGGTCCCAAATGAATTGGCTTGTTCGAAAAAAGCCTTGTTCTTTGGAAGATCTATCTCGTGTCTGGTACTGCATGGTTCCACTCTGCAAGAACTCCGAATCATTCTCTTGAAGCTCATCCTCTTTATGATAAATGATCCGTTTGCCCCGAAATGACCCAGCCCAATAGGGAAATCCCAATTCAGTGGGCCTTTCGATACAATCAAATAGATTGCCATAAGGGCGCCATATTCTAGGAGCCCAAACTATGTGATTGAATAAATCCTCCTCTATCTGTTGCGGATCGAGGGCCCCTTCTTCAAACTCCGATTCGTATTTTTCATATAGAAATCTCTGATCAACGATAGAACAAGATCCATTTTGCATCATATCTAACTGATTCCTTGGTTCGGAACGAAGAAGCAATGTCACTCGATTATTATCAAACTGACTGCAATCTTTTTCTGTCCGTGAGGATCCCGCCAGAGCCAGAGCGCCTTCTACTTCTACTTCTAATAGTAATAATAGTAATAGGCCATGAACTAGATCAGAATCATTCTCAACGAATCCATAAGAAGTGATCCAATTTTTTTCATCGGGTCTGGATGAAGACCAAAGATCTTGAGCGACCGATCCGGCAGAACAACTCAAAAGATAAAGAAGTATCGTTAATTTCTTCATGCTCGTTCCAAGTTCGAAGTACCATTTGTACAAATAAGAATCCCCTCCCTTACATGATTTCTTCTTCATATAGATAGATATAGGATCTATGGGGCAATTACTTAGAAGTACATTTTGTGCAACAGCCCTTCCTATCTGATAGAAAAGGATCCCATGATCCTGAACTGATCTTATCTGGGATCGAAAATGCCAAGTTTTTCTATGAAGAGCTGATCTAATTGTATTAGTTTCTATAATGGATTTCTTCTGTGTAATACTAATTGATAGGGCCTCATTGATAAGTGCTACAAGATCTCGTGCATTGGAACCCATGGTTATGGACCCGAATCCAGTAGTATGGAACATCTTCTTTTCCAAGTGAAATCCCCTAGTATATGAAAGAATGAAAAAGTGCTTTCGTTGTTGTGGAAGAAGAAGCCTTCGTATCTTAATGCATGTATTTAATTTATTCGGAGCTATTAGAGCGGGATCCACTTTTTGGGGAATATGAGTCGAAGCAATAACAAGAATCTTTCCAGTGGAACATCTTTCACTGGAGAGATAGTTCTCTAATAGACCGAGGGATAAGTAATTCGACTCATTCACATGCAGATCATGAATGTTTGGAATCCATATTATGCAAGGAGACATTGCTTTTGCTAATTCGAATTGAAGGGTGATCTCAAATCGGTCTATTTTCGGCGTCATATACATAGTTAGCACATTCGTCATAGTTAGCAGCTCCATATCAATATCAAGGTCATCATCACTATCATCAATACCATCACTATCATCAATATCGTCACTATCATCAATATCGTCACTATCATCAATATCGATATCATCAATAAGATAACCTTTAAGCTTGTCGTCCAGGAACTTGTTCGGAAATACCGTAATGAAAGGAACATAGGAGTTTGTCGCTAGGTATTTGACCAAACAGGATCGTCCAGTTCCTATAGAACCTATCACTAAAATACCTCTAGAAGGGGATAGGGCTAAGCGGAGCGAAAAGGGTTTTCCATGAGGAGATGGGGAATGAAAACTATTAGCCCCACACGAGGTTTGTGAATAAGTGATTGTCTGATAATGAGCAAGGAATATCCGTCTTTCTGCTAAACAGGATCTATTGAACTCATAATTCATTAGATCCTTTTGATGAATGTCAACTAAGTATCGTAAGGAAATTGATCCCGGTTGTTCAATCATTTGATAACCAGAGTCATTCTTTGATAAATGATCACTATGAGTCAGACTCAATAGAATTTGATCAATCCCTTTTTCTGTCGTTAAGGTGGAGAACTGAACCAAGAATTCTCTTTCTTCATCATCAATCGAATCACTGTTCGCGACCCAGAATTCGATTTTCTCATCAATCCAATCACCGTTCACGTTTTTTCTTTTTCTTATCAATGAATAGATCTCTTTACTTGTACGACTTAGATGTCTCGTATTTCTCGAAAAAATGATTCGATTGATGGGATTTGGTATGATACTTACAAGATCGATGAGATTGATCTTCCAATATTTATTCTTAGAACGTATTGATTTGACCCCATAAGCGGGACCACCACCCAATAGCATGTTGCCACCAGAAGCAGAACCCCGTATTTCTTCCAGAGAATCTCCTAATTGTTCCAGAACAACTAGAAAGAGATTTTTTAACCAGAAAGAATTCAGTTCAGATGTAGGATACCTATCCAGAAGTT